ATTTGATCTTTTTATTCATTCAATTCACAGTCACAGACGAGAGGGAAAGACTTCTATTGGAATCCCTATCTAAATTCATAATTCATAGTAGTATAGAGCAGATTAGATCCGATCTATTTTTAGTTCATATATAAGTAGCAATATCTAATATCACATATACATGGGTTTCTTCCATAATGTAAACCAATTATTCGTATCTTAGATTCAATCAGATTCTAGAATTCTTTTTGATTTTTGAAACTGAAACATCCAAGAGTTGGATTCTAGACATTCCATTACGTATACCCCATTTATACCCACCCATATTAACCAAAACCAATTTATTTTTATGAATCGCGTCAATTCTACTCTTCCTTTTATTTATTATTATTCTGCATGTATACAATCTACATGGACGAATTCGTTAGGTCGAATAATTGAATAGCATAGGTAGAAATATCAGTATCTCATTGATTTAAAAGGAAAAGTTCATACCATTTTTGATTTCTATTTATTTATATATTTTTTTCTTTTTTTTTTTTGTTTCTATAATACAATTTATATATATTTCTTTTTTTTATTATTATTTTTCTTATTAAAAAAAATAGTAATAGAAAATATTTATTGGGGGTAGGTATTATATAAATTAAATGGGCCAAGCAGGAATTTTAGGAAAAAGATCTTTTCGATCTCTTTCCTTTTTTTTACAATTCCCTAAATCGAAATATCAGAATCTTTTTTCCTATTCCTGTAGATCGTATAGTATATACCCTATTTGTCTATTTTTATCTTGCCTCAGTAGATTATCTTGAGTTACACATACATTACCTCGGGCTAAACAAAAAAACTACTATTTTGAAAACGAGTCAATGATGGCCCTCCATGGATTCGCCTATATAAGCCGCGGCTAAAGTTGCAAAAATAAGAGCTTGAATACCACTTGTAAATAATCCGAGGAACATGACAGGTATAGGAACCACTAAAGGTACTAAAGAAACAAGAACAACAACTACTAATTCATCGGCTAATATATTTCCGAAAAGTCGAAAACTAAGTGATAAAGGTTTTGTGAAATCTTCTAAGATATTAATAGGTAAAAGGATTGGAGTTGGTTGAATGTATTTACTGAAATAAGCTAATCCTTTTTTGCTAAGACCCGCATAGAAATATGCTACTGACGTGAGTAAAGCTAAAGCAACAGTAGTATTTATATCATTCGTGGGCGCGGCTAACTCCCCATGAGGTAATTCTATGAGTTTCCATGGTAAAAGAGCCCCTGACCAATTCGAAACAAAAATAAATAGGAACATAGTTCCAATAAAAGGAACCCATGGACCATGTTCTTCTCCAATCTGGGTTTTGCTAACGTCGCGAATGAATTCAAGGACATATTCGAAGAAATTCTGACCACCATTCGGAATGGTTTGTGGATTCCGAACAGCTATACTAGCTGAACCTAATAAGATAGCAATTACAACCCAAGAAGTAATAAGTACTTGGCCGTGGACTTGAAAACCTCCTATTTGCCAATAGAAATGTTGGCCTACTTCCACACCCGATATATCGTATAAGCCTTTTAGCGTGCTGGCGGAACATGATAAAATATTCATATTGCCCTCTGACAAAAATAGAACTTTAAAGAAAATTATTTTGATTCAACCATCTCTTTTTCAACTTGCTTAGGTAAATTTTCTCTTTTTGGTAATAACTAACTAGAACTATTCAAAAAATATATCCATTAATTTTTATCTCTTTTATGAGATTCAAGAACAGTAACCAATTCCATAAATTTATGGAGTTCAAAAAAAAAAAATGGATTTATCTTATTATTAATCAAGGATTTCCTGTATAGCTAGAACGACCCTCACAAATTGCGAATACTAATTTATTAAGAATAAATCGGATTGAAGCTATAGCATCATCATTTGCTGGAATCGAAATATCGGCAAGATCCGGGTCACAATTTGTATCGATTAAACAAATTGTTGGAATTCCCAAAGTGATACATTCTCGAAGAGCCGTATATTCTTCTTGCTGATCAACGATAATTACAATATCAGGTAACCCCGTCATATATTTAATCCCGCCCAGATATGTTTGCAAGTGAGATAATTGTCTCTTCAACATAGCTGCGTCTCTTTTCGGAAGATGATTGAGTCTCCCCGTCTTTTGTTCCGTTCTCAAGTCCCTGAACTTATGAAGTCTCGTTTCTGTAGTGGACCAATTTGTTAACATACCACCGAGCCACTTTTTATTAACATAATGACACCGAGCCTTTATTGCAGCCCGTACTACTGAATCAGCTGCTTTATTTTTTGTACCAACAATTAAAAATTGTTTGCCCATACTTGCTGCTTCAAAAGCCAAATCACAAGCTTGTGATAAAAAACGAGCAGTTTTAGTAAGATTTGTAATATGAATGCCTTTACGCTTTGCAGAAATATAAGGTGCCATTCTAGGATTCCATTTCCTAGTACCATGACCAAAATGAACGCCTGCTTCCATCATTTCTTCCAAATTGATGTCCCAATATCTTCTTGTCATTTCTCCTCACATTTCCTCTTTTTTTTTTTTCAAAAAAAAAAGCGACGAGGTGCCCTGAACTAAATAATTGTTCCGATGGAACCTTTTCTTCTACCGCCGGAGATTGACCGTGTCGATACACAATGCAAACCGCTACACTCTATTTGGTATTATCTTTATTTCCATTACCACATTACCCCCATCAAATGACCATAGAGAATTTTTATTAATATTAAATAAAAAAAGTATGAATCCACTTTTAGGAATCATTAAATCCTTTAAATAATTGTTCTCGTGTATCATGGAAATTCTTTGAAATGCAAGAATCAAATAATTCTCTATAGTGGAAGAAAATATCTCTGATTTCCCCCTCGAAAAAATTCTTCTTTTTAGTTTCCAAAGGAATCTTCTTATCTTGACTTGAACGGTGCACTAATCCTTTAAATCCGGTACCGACGGGTATCGTCCCCCCTATAACAACGTTCTCTTTTAGGCCTTTCAACCAATCGATACGGCCCCGGAGAGCGGCTTTGGCTAAAACTCGAGCAGTTTCTTGAAAACTCGCTTCGGATATGAAACTTTGAGTATTCAAAGATGCTTTTGTTATTCCCAATAGGATGGCCCGGTAACAGATCGATTCTTCCAAAGCGCGCCCCGTTCGCTCCGCTCGTAACAATCCAATTAGTTCTCCAGGTAAAAAAACATTAGACATTCCATCCTCTGAAACCAACACTTTTGATGTTATTTGGCGTACAATAATTTCTATGTGCCTATTATGGATTTGCACCCCCTGGGATCTATAAACCTTTTGGATCTTATTAACCAAAGAGATACGACTTTGCACTATAGTTAGCTCAGCACCAATCAAGAATCCCCAAGGAATTCCAAGAATTCTTGTTATATGCTCGTTCCAACCCTCAACTCTTTTTTCTAGGTTCATCGATATTGAATCAATTGAACGCACTTCTAACACTTGTTCCACTTTTGGAAGACCCTGCGTTATATCACCGGATCTCGACTTTTCATAGATAAACGTAACTAATGTATCTCCTTCGTAAAGGAGTTCTCCATAATGACCATGAACAGTCGCTCCAGGAGTGGCCAAATAAGGCTTAGCCGATCTTATTACTACAGAATCGACTTGAACAATCAAAACTTGACCCGATTTTAGGTGTGGTCCATATTTGGCTATACGTACATTTTCACAAATAAACTGTCCAAGACTAATTATTGTGGATCTTTCTTCCCAATTATTAGAATAATAATTATTATTGAATGAATTCAAAGAGATGTTACTGCCTGGATCGGGATTATAAATCCCCCCATTTTCATCCATTAAATAATATTTAATTATTTGAAAAGTCTGTTTTAAATTTTCAAGTTGCAAATATTTAGTTATCAAGATCGGATTATGAGTTATTAAATAGTAAAATGAATAAAAATTCAAAATTTGAAGGCCTGTTCCTAAAGGGCCAATCGAATTCTTAATTTGAATTATCGTATTTTTTTTAATTGATTCTTTTATCACACTGTGATATTTGACATCGTTGAATGGACCCATTCGAAAACAATTAGATGATGACAAAATTATCAAAGAGGGACATTCCTTATTGGAATTTAACAACGTGCGAATAGTTCCTTGATTTTGGCTAAGTGATTTTTGAATCTTTGTCTTGGAATAAATAGAATAAAAAGGATTGAGATTGGTGTGATCTGACACATTATCAGAGCTCAATCCTGAGGATGACGGATCATTTCTTTTTCTGAGATACGACGAAATATGGGATTTTACTAAGTCGATTCGGAGAAAATCTCGAATCAGGCCATTTGTACTTACTTCAACAAAGGAAGCGTGAGCCTCTTTGATATAAGAACTTTTTTTGTCTTGGTCCCAATTCAAAATTAAACAAGTCCGCACTAATTGAATACTTGTGTCATAAATTCCCCGAATCGGTTTGCCATTTCCGTAAACAATATAATTGATAACTCGAAGTTGCATATTATCCCTTTCTTGGAACAGATCTGGGGGGAAGAGTGTTGCTAAATTTATACCGTCCGACATTTCATATGTCACTACAGGTCGAACTAACACAAAATACTTTTTTTTAGTAGGTGTGATCCGTTGAACATAGATCCAATTTTTCAATTTTTTTGATTCCGTAGAATTTGTTTTTCCTGTTCCTGGTGGTATTAAGATGCCACTGTGTCGGGATATCTTATCGGTTTCTCCGGGAAAATGGATATCTCCAGAAAAGATTTTAAGTTCAATCCTTTTTTTTTTTCTCTCCACTCGGACTAATCCGCCGACTCGGCTTCTTGTATTTAAAGTAATTCGTGTATCTACTCGAATGAGACTATTGTTACGTACCATTATCGAAGAAGATTCAGGTAAAATATGGACTTCTTCGGGAATGAAAAAAAATCGATCTATTTTCATTGGATATTTTGCATTAAATTCTTTGATTCCTCGATACTCAATCAAAGCCTCTGTTTTAACGATTGAATGCACCCCTATAGTTCCATATTTAGTAATTCCCGAAGTGTTTCTTCTGTAGCGAGGATCATCGAAATAAACAAGAATACTATTTCTACGGAAAATACCATTTATAGGTAGTTCCATCGAGATACCTGAATTGGGTATTAGTGCTTTCTCTCGTTCTTGAATCGATTGGAATGGAATAAGAAATCTATTTCTTCGCCGTTTTGCCAATAAATCAGAATTCTCGTGTCGAATAGCAGGATATATGAGATTCCACTGCCCAGTACATATGATTCGATTAAGTTCTGAATAATCAGGAATCCTATCTTCTTTTTTTTTACCAGAAAAATGAGAACTAAATAATTTGTATCTGATTTGATCATTATTCACTGAGAGACTCGAAAGAGATCTTCGTTCGACATAAGGAGAACGAAGATTCATTTGATCTTGATCCTTGTGGAGTGAAAAAGGGATTCCACTGAAAATGCACGAACCCCATGATAATATCCATAAATGACTTGTTTTTGGTAAAAGATGGACATTACCATATGGAAATTCGGGTGCATGGTACACATCAGTACTCCAGTGCATTTCTCCCTCTGATTCCGAATAAATATGTTTTCGAACCCTTTCTTTAAAATTTAAAGTGTATGTTCCCGCGCGAATCTCAGCAATCACTTGTTCGGATTCTACATATTGATTATTTTGAACCAAAAGAAAGCTTTTTGGTGGAATAGTCACGTTATGTAGAACATCCTCACTCTCAATAGTTACATACAAGTCTAGAGAACATAGAAAGGCAGGATGACCATGACGCGTACGTATGGGATGAACCAAATCCTCATTGAATTTTATTTTTCCATTAGAGGGGGCTCGTACATGTTCTGCAGTACCACCTGTGAATACTCCGCCGGTATGAAAAGTTCTTAATGTTAGTTGAGTCCCTGGTTCTCCAATAGATTGACCCGCAATAATACCTACAGCTTCTCCCAATTCGACCAGGTCGCCATGAGTAGGACTCCTACCATAACATAATCGACAAATCCAAGATGGACTCCTACAAGTAAAAGGGGTTCGAATAGATATTGGTTGTGTTCGAAAGGTTATGAATCGATTGACAAGTCCAATTCCAATATCTTGATTTCGAATAGCAATACATCGCGCGCCCAGATATATATCGTCTGCTAATATACGACCAATTAATGTTTGAATCAAAATTCTTTCCGGTATCATCCCATTTCGAGGACTCACAGAAACCCCTCGGATGGTTCCACAATCTGTTCTACGTACAACAACGTGTTGAACTACTTCAACAAGTCTGCGCGTAAGATATCCAGCATCTGATGTTCGTACAGCAGTATCCACAACCCCTTTGCGGGCTCCGTAGCAAGAAATGATATATTCTGTTAAAGACAGTCCTTCGCGTAAATTGCTTTGAATGGGTAAATCAATCATTTGTCCTTGAGGATCCGACATTAATCCTCTCATACCTACTAATTGGTGTACTTGAGATGCATTTCCTCTAGCTCCCGAAAAAGACATTATATGAACTGGATTAAAGGGGTCGGTCATCCTAAAATTAGGATTCATTTCTTGTCGTAAATATTCACTTGTAGCATACCATACCTCAATGGATTGGCGTAATTTTTCGACTGCGTGTACATTCCCATAATGATGGTGTTTTTCTAAAATCAAACTTTGTTGTTCAGCATCTTGTACTAACCATCTCTTAGAAGGTATCGTTAAAAGATCATCAATCCCTAATGAAATGGATGTAGCAGTGGCTTGCTGGAAACCCAGAGTCTTTACTTGATCCAGAATGTGTGATGTATATGCCATTCCGAAGTGATCTATTAATCTGCTAATAACTCTTTTAATGGCAGTTCCATCTATTACTTTATTGTGAAAGACTAGATTGACTCGTTCTGCCATAAGTACCTCCATTTTCTGCTGAGTGGAATTCGACAATGAGTTGAGTCAATGATTGGAAAACTTCCTTTTCTCGATCTTAATTCACATAGAAATCCAGGAACTGTGGTCCCGGTAAAATTGGAGAGACCGGACTTTACACCGGTGTCATAGAATTACTTAACTTAGATACCATATGATTAGGTACCGTATGAGCAGGCTCGACAAAACCCTTGTATAGCTTCTTCGATTTCTCGAAAAAGAGAAATATGACCGACAGTTGTTCGAATATATATACAAAGAATTTCCTTTTTCACACTTCTTACTATTAGATAGTGCCCATAGATCTCATGATAGGTACCCAAAGATTCATAGTGAACCTCGATGGGGACTTCCCTTGAAGCAATAAGGCGTTGATCGAGTCGCCACCGGAGCCACAAAGGACTATTTAAATTGATTCTTTTCTGTCGATAAGCCCCAATTGCATCGTAGGAATTACAAAAAAAAGGTTCTTTTTTTTTCCTATACTTATAGTTATTGTCATAAATTCTTTCATTTTGATAGTTTCTGCGATTACATGGATTATACCTATTCGTCCAAATACCTCGGCG